ATAGGATAACCCCAAAATCCTTAGTAAAAACTTTTACTAGATATTTTAGTTTTCCGTAGAAAAAAATTCGTTCAATAAGGGTTCCAAAAGAGGTTGATCGTAAATAAGAGGATTGGTTGCGGAGAAAAACAAAAAAGGATTCGTATTCGCATACATGGAAATTATATAGGAACAAGAATAATCTTTGATTCCTTTTTTTCAAAAAGGAAATGAATTCCTTTGGAATAATAAGACTATTTAAATTACGAGACTCATAAAGAAAAAATCTTACTAAATGCAAAGAAGAGGCATCTTTCAACCAGTAGCGAAGAGTTTGAACCAAGATTTCTAGATGGGCAGGGTAAGTTATTAATATATCTAACACATAATTGAAATGGAAGAATTTGTCCTCTAAAAAAGGAAATATTGAATGAATAGATCGCAAATTATGAGATTTTACTATTTCTTTTTTTTCTTTTTCTTCTTTTTCCCCGCGGGAAGATATTAATAACGGGGAAAATGGAATTTCTACAATGACAGCAAACCCTTCTGCCATCATTTGCGAATACAAATTCGTTTTGTGCTTGTACCCAAAAATATCATTTTGGCTCGAATCATTAGCAGAAAGAATCAAATGATTCTGTTGATACATTCGAGTAATTAAACGTTTTACAATTAGTAAACTGTATTTCTTGTCACCCGAATTTTCCAACAAAATCGCTTTATTTAAACTATGATCATATGCAAATGCATAAATATATTCCTGAAAGATAAGTGGATAGAAAAAGTTATGTTTCCAAGACTTATCTAGTTGTATATGTCCTTGGAATTCTTCCATTTCAATTTATCCCGAAAACAAAAGTAAAAATAGCGGGTTTCTTGGGTTATCAAATAATACATAGTGCGATACAGTCAAAACAAGATATTTTATTATGAAATAATAGATACCTCGGAGATGGGTAAATTCATCAGCAGACTCTCTATTTTTGTTGCATCTAATTGGTTTTTTATTTTGTTATAAGAAAAAAAATAAGATGGTTAGAAATCCTTTATTTTTTAAACCTAATCGCTCTTTTGATTTTGGAATTTAGACTAAAGTTTTTATCAATATACTCTTTCTTCTACACATTTATTGCTATCCCCTTATGTATAATGGATAATCGAATAATTAGGATTCGCTATAAAAAACAAAGCATCCACTCGTGGGAGAATCCTTTCCCGCATCAGTTACTAATTTATTTTAACGTCTAATTAGACCGGGAAATCATTCAAATTATGAAAATAAACTCGTTGTTCTTTCTTTCCTCAGAATTTGAACCATAAGGTTCGATCCATTTATTCAATCGACCCAACTTTGAATTCATTTCGTTTCCTTGCAAGAATTCAAATAGAATTGTATACCAATTTGGTAAGAATGAAATATTCTCCGAATTTTGTATTGATACGACATGCTCTTTTTTCCATTCATTTCCTTTCAGGATCAGTCGTGGTCTTATAAACTCTACCGATGATGTAGACGAATTCCTTGCTTCATCCAAATATGTAAAAGATTCTAGCCGCACTTAAAAGCCGAGTACTCTACCATTGAGTTAGCAACCCGAAAAAGAAATCGATATGTTATGTAGATACAATCGAGATAAAAAAAATGGAATGGAATCAAAACTTCGAATTAACAAGAAATCCAAACAAAGTTTTCGAATCGATTCCGAACATAAAAGCAAACAGATCAGATGACAATCAAAAAATTTCTTAGAGAAAATACATTTCTAGACCAAATATTATTATCCATTTTTTGGATCCAAATTCTATATTGCAAAAAATCCAACACACCCTTGAATAAAAAACCTATTTTTGGGGCCTAAGACCGAAATAAACCATTTCATTTTTTCTACTTTTTTTGACTTCAAAATTGAATTATATTTGTTCAATATACTCTTGTCAATATAAATAGAAAAAAATACAAATATTAATATTTTTGAATTTCTTTATTTATTTAATATTATTTTTATTTAATTTAAATATATGATTAGGATAAAGATTTTCTTTAATCGAATTATTCGAATATTATAAATAGAAATACGATATATACAATATATAATATATTTGGAAATCGAAGTTGAAAAAGTCAAATATATAATAATAATATAAGAAAATTTTTGTGTTGGATTGGCACTACATAAGAAATCTACAAGAATAGAAAAAGAAGAAAAAAAGTTCTACCAAACTACAACCGCATTATCTTTGTTTTTTATTTGATTAATTGAACTTCGTTTGATTAAGCCGAAATTCTTTAAAAATCTCCGCCCTCTTTAAAATATCATAAACAGTTTCTGTCGGTTGAGCACCTTTTTCAAGAAACTCTAGAATAAGAGGAACATTTAAATAAGTTTGACTTTTTATCGGATCATAAAAACCCACTTTCTGCAAATCTCTTCCTTCTCTTCGGCACCGAACATCAATTGCAACGATTCGATAGACGGCTCATTGGGATAGATTAGATCAACAACACCCCCCTTGGAAACGTATAGGAGGTTTTTTCCTCGTACGGCTCGAGAAAAATGATTCAAAGTTAGGTATATATAAATTAGAATGCCCAATCAAATAAGCCCATAAAATCATCAAATGAATTAGACTAAGAATTAAGTCCTTTTCATTTCTTTATTTCCTAAAAAAAATCATTTGTATACTCATAACTCAAGTTGAATAGCTCAAACGAAAATCTGGCATTTCATTTATTGAGCAGTCTCAAATACCCTTTTGTCTCATTTAGAATCGATTTGAATTCGAAATTCTGATCCAAATCCAAGTGTTATGACAATTAACAATTAAAAAGGTATTTCCTTGTTCCGGAAATCTTTATCTTTTTTTTTTTGAATCATTGGGTTTAGACATTACTTCGTTGATTAGGAATACTTTCAAAAATGGCAGCAACATGCCCTTTTTGTTATTTCGTTCTATCAAAGAATAGAATCATACGGACGTCAGATTCCCGACGATATATATAATTATCATATTATCGAAAAGGTTTTAGCAATTCCAATAAACAATTTTCCTTTGGGATTTGAAACTTTTTTTTATCCTTTCGATTTTTCTGTCAAAGATATACTTACGAAGTTGGTCCGACTTATTGATTGACACTAACCCTAGACCCTTCTCTTTTTCCTTGAGAAATAGCTCAATACTTTATTCCTCGAGCTCCATCATGTACTAGTTTCATTCCAACCCCAACAAAAAATACAATGCAGGTTCGAGTGGAAGAGAACAAAGGATGTCGAGTCAAGAGCATCCTTTATTAGAGAATGATGGATACTAAGAATCCACAACGGATCATGTCCTTCAAGTCGCACGTTGCTTTCTACCACATCGTTTCAAACGAAGTTTTACCATAACATTCCCCAAATTTGGAACCGGTATGCGGTTAATTCAATTATGAAATCATGAATAGTCATTGGTTCAGTCAGAACAGCCAATACATGGGTATGGAATATATCTTAAGTTATTATAAGATATTTTGAGTAATGCAATGCTTCTTTTTTTACAATAAAAGAAAGGAAATATCCCTAAGAAATACAAATCCATGTTTCTTTTTGAGCTCGACCATTAATTTAATTTAATAAATGAAGAATCAAAAAAATAAATCAAAATTTAATAATAGGTTGGAAAATCAACGTTCTTTGCCGGGATGAATAAAAAAAGAACTACCCTCTTTCTATATTATATAGAAATATATTGGGGATGTATATATGCTTAAGGGCACTCTTTTTTTGGAATTCAAATCAATGTATGTAATCTATAACCCCATCTTGCCTAAATCTCCAACGAATTCACTTGTATCCGTGTGTGATTTGAACACTTATCTTCCTTTCATTTGATGAAATGGGAAAAAAAAGATTCATTTTTATTAAAATCAATCATTAACAGAAAGAATCCAATTCTCTCCACTATTAAAACTTTCGAAACCGAAAAATGCAATCTTAAATTACATATGCTCTGGCTCTGGGACGGAAGGATTCGAACCTCCGAATAGCGGGACCAAAACCCGATGCCTTACCACTTGGCCACGCCCCACTTATATTTCTATTCTACACTACTAAACACTAATATTGTTATTAATTGTTCGTCAATTCCAGCCCAAATAGCTAAAAAATGGATTCGATTCCGTTGTTAGTATTTTGATACGTGTAGGTATAGAATTCAAATGAATTTATTGATCATTACATAGAATTCCATTAAGATATTGTATGAAAGTAGAATTTCTTCTATTCTCGACAGAGAGTAGAAGGTTTTTTGATTGAGTGAGTAAGTTCAAAAAAAAAAAGAAGGCCCTTTTTCTTCATTTTTTCTTTCTATCAATAACTCAATCAAAATGCAATAAAAAAAAAATGTCTGTTATGCTTAATATCTTTAGTTTGATGTGTCTTAATTCTGCCCTTTATTCGAGTAGTTTTTTATTCGCCAAATTACCTGAGGCTTACGCTTTTTTGAGTCCAATCGTAGATTTTATGCCAGTTATACCTTTACTTTTTTTTCTATTAGCCTTTGTTTGGCAAGCTGCTGTAAGTTTTCGATGAGCTCTTTCATCGTGTCCTAGAACAATGAAGTCTTTTTTCGAGAAAAATGATTCTAATATTCTAATACTAAATAATTGATAAAATCGGATAAGTCTTGCCATATGAACTCTTGATTAAAACGTTCAAATTTTTGAATCAACACAATTCATATTGCTTCGTTTTCCGATTATAACTCTTTTTCGTAAATGAAAAAGTTTGATCCTCCATAAAATCAACAAGTAGGTATAAGAAAATTATGGATAAGTAAGATAATAATATATAAGATATTACTAACTTCATTTTTTTATTGATTTTTTACAATTACAAAAATTGTTTTCGATTTTGAAAAACTTTTTCGGGTTTAGACGTCAAATCAAATTCAAATTAATTATGGGATATATGGTATAAAAATAGAGAATCTATTCTCTTTTTACAAAAAAAATGATCTTGGAGATTGTGTAATGCTTACTCTCAAACTCTTTGTTTACACAGTAGTAATATTCTTTGTTTCTCTCTTCATTTTCGGATTCCTATCTAATGATCCGGGACGTAATCCTGGACGCGAAGAATAAAAGGAGTTCTTTTCTTTATTTTCATCTATTTTTTTCGAATTCTATTCTATATAGACGAAATCTATTTTCGAATTAAAACTTATTAGAATGCTATTCTAGATTTGTAATTTTTTTTAGTTATATTTTGAAAAAAAAAATAAAAAAGATTTAAGAACTTTAAAACAGAAATCAAATAGTAAGATTCCGCTATCAAAGGAAACGGAAAGAGAGGGATTCGAACCCTCGGTACGAATGACTCGTACAACGGATTAGCAATCCGACGCTTTCGTCCACTCAGCCATCTCTCCCCGTTGAAAAGAAAAAAGGAATAGTCAAATATTAAATAAATAATTTATCAAAATTCGAAATAGAATCTATATAACAATACGGTTTATATAACTATATATAATATATACAAAATAGACAAGTTGTATTGTGTAATACAACATTAAGTACAAGTTTTATTTGAAATTCCAACCCGTTAGATAAAGATAAAGTAAGAAAGATTCGAAGGATTCATTAAAAGATTCAATTTCAAATCTATTTTCTATTAAAATAAAAAATAATAGAATATATACAAACAAAAAGACTGAATATCAATAGAAAATAGAGAATATTCAAATATAGAAAGAAAAGAAAAAAGAAAGACTTCTTCACCCGAAAGGGCCTTTTTGATTCCCACGGCCTGGCCTAATCCGTCCCTCGCCAGGCCTTTTTGTTTTAACGGATTCATAGAATCTAGACTAAAGAAAACTATTTATTTGATTTTGATAATGATAAAAAAAAATGCTTGTTATTAAAACAAAAGCACAATAATAAAATAGAACCAACACGCTATTTATTCTTATCTTTTCGTCCCCATTTATTCTATCTATTTCTTCTATTTTTTAGTTATTCAACTATCTTTTCATAATCTCATCAAATCCTCCAACAAAAATGCCAATACTCCAAATTTCATGATTCTTTTATAATCCTGTCTTAATTACGTCTAATTTGAATGTTCGACAAAAGTTCTATTTGGATACAATAATCCAACTGTAGCGGGTATAGTTTAGTGGTAAAAGTGTGATTCGTTTTATATAACCCTTTAATAGTTAAGGGGTCTGCCGGTTTGATTAATATTCCGATCAAAAACTTTATTTCTTAAAAGGAATTAATCCTTTCCCTCTCAATGAAAAGTTTGAGGAAAATTATACATTCTCGTAATTTGTATCCAAAAGTCAATTAAAAGTCGAATTTTTGGATTATGAAATTACGAAACAGAAAATTGTATTGAAATTGAATTGGATCAATACTTCCAATCGAATCAGTATAAGTAAAAGATCCATGGATGAAGATAAAAAAGGGTTTCTAATCGTAACTAAATCTTCTATTTTTTCTAGAGAGAAGCAAAATAGCTATTAAATGATGACTTTAGTTTACTAGAGGCTTCAATCAACATATTTCTTTTTGTTTTAGCTCGGCGGAAACAAAATACTTTTCCTTAGGATTCTCTCAACTAGAAATAGAGAACGAAGTAACTAGAAAGATTGTTAGAATCACTTTTTCTATAGGGATCATCTAGAAAGTAAGTTGTTTTGAATTAAATAAATGCATTCATACAAAAAGCTGACATAGATGTTATGGGTGAAATGAATTCTCTTTTGTTTTGTAATTTCGTTCCCACCTTAACTTAAACTTAATATTTGGGAATTCCCCATTTTCTTTTCCATAAAGGAGCCGAATGAAACCAAAGTTTCATGTTCGGTTTTGAATTAGAGACGTTAAAAAGAAGAAATCAACGTCGACTATAACCCCTAGCCTTCCAAGCTAACGATGCGGGTTCGATTCCCGCTACCCGCTCTATTATGTATTCATTAATGCATCATTGAGTTGAATACACAATTCAAAAAAATTGTCTCATCTCACATATGTTTTTTCAAAACAAAAAAGAAGTTTTAAGTTTAAAAAAAAAAATGCTAAAAAATAGGAATCAAAAGCGTCCATAGTCTAATGGATAGGACATAGGTCTTCTAAACCTTTGGTATAGGTTCAAATCCTATTGGACGCAATATATTTCCATATATTTTTTTCTATATCCATGTGAAAAACGGCATTTTTTTTTAATAAAAAAAGAATAAAAAAAAACGAAGAGAGATCGATTTCTTTATGCTTGTTCCTGAAGTAGAAAGCGTTCCATTTGTTCTTGAATAGCTTCCTTTAAAAGGGCCTCTGCTTCCTCAGTAAATGTCTTGGTAGAAGATATGATTTCTTGCAACTCCGGTTTATTCGTTTTTACATAAGTACGTAATTCGACAAGATATTTCCTTACTTGCTCAAGTTCTAATGAATCAAGATAACCGTTCGTGCCGGTATAGATAGTCATTACCTGCTCTTCGACCGTGAGAGGGGCGGATTGGGGCTGTTTGAGCAATTCACGT